ACTACGTACCACTAAAGGGTTTAATCGCAAACTTGACAGATAACCCAGAAACTCTAAATTATCTAAAGATAATTGATTTATATTGACCTTTTGCGATTGAAACCATACGGAAAAATAACATTGCCATAAATTAACAAAATAATATTTCCATTTATTCATCAGAAGCGGCGTATCCTTTGTTGTCAGAATGCATCTTCCGCGATATCTAAGATAATGTATCAAAGGATCCTTGAGCAACCCTAGGATCGCCGGAAAATTATTAACAAAAACTTTTAAAAAATGTTGTATTTTTCCATAAAATAAAATTCGCTCAAAAAGGACTTCATAAGATGTCGATCGTAAATGCGAAGACCGCTTGCGTAGAAAAAAAAAGATGGATTCGTATTCACATACATGAGAATTATATAAGAACAAGAAAAATCTTGGATTCAAAATTGATTTTTTTTTAATATAAAAATTCTTCCAATTGCAATACTCGTATAGACAGAACCGAAAAAAATGCAAATAAGAGGCATCTTTTACCCGGTAACGTAGGGTTTGAACCAAGATTTCTAGATGAATGGGGTAAGGTATTAGTACATCTAACACATAATTAAAATGTGCTAATTTGTCTTCTAAAAAGGGAAATATTGAATGAATTGATTGTAAATTATAAGATTTTTTTAATTGTTTTCCTTGGAAAGAGGATCCTAATCTTAGGGAAAATGGAATTTCTACAATCACTGCAAATAAAACAGATATCATTTGATAATAGAAAAGACTGGTATGCCCCAAAAAGGGATTTTGGTTCAAATCCTTAGTGGGAATAATCAAACGATTCTGTTCATACATTCGAAAAATTAAGCGTTTCACAATGAGTGAACTATATTTTTTGTCATAATCCGTATTTTCCAAGAAAATAGAGCGATTTCTATTTAATCTAGTTAAACCATGATCATAAGCAAGTACATAAATATACTCCCGAAAAAAAAGTGGATATAGAAAACTCTGTTGCCGAGCCCCATCAAACTCTAAATATCCTTGAAATTTCTCCATTTGGATTGAAATTCGATTTGAACTAAAGGTAAAGTCTTTATTTTCTTGAGTTCTGAAATGACACATAGTGCGATACAGTCAAAATAAGGTATTAGACTACGAAAGCAATAGATACCTCATAAACAGGTAGACTGCTAACCGGATTCTCTATCTTTAATAGGTTTCTGTTCGTTATATTATAAAATAACAAAACAAGATGATTAGAAATCCTTTATTTTTTTAACCTAATCGCTCTTTTGATTTTGGAAATATATATATTTTTTATCAATATACTGCTTCTTTTACACACTCCAACCTAACCCAAATGGACTAGGTAAAAAAATAATTAGGACTCATGAAAAAATTGACAATAACACGCAAGAAAAAAATGCCTTCCCATACCCGTATTAGGCACTAATCTATTTTTAACATTTAATTAGATCGGGTAATTTTTCAAATTACGAATGGAAGCTCGTTTCTTTTTTTTTCCTGGAATCAGGAAAACTGGGTTTTTTATCCATCCATTTATATTTATTCACTTGACCCAAATTGGAATTCCTTTTTTTTTTGCGACATCGAAAACACAGGTTGGACCGATCAGGAAAGCAAAAAAAACTGTTATCTGAATTCTCTCTTGATACGACATGCTATTTTTTCCATTCATTCCTTTCAGGATCAGTCGTGGTCTTACAAACTCTACCGCAGATCTGGACGAATCCTTTTCTTCATACAAATGTGTAAAAGATGCTAGTCGCACTTAAAAGCCGAGTACTCTACCGTTGAGTTAGCAACCCCAAAAAACAAAAAAAAGAACGTACTGCAAATATGTAGATACAACCAGAATAAAGAAAAAAAATCCAGTCGTGTGTGCGTCAGGGATAAATAGATCCATTTATCTATGAGAGAATTATATTTGGTCCATACACTGTTGTCAATATGATTGTGAATTTTTCATATAGTGACAAGAATAGAAAAAATAAATAAAAAAGCTTAACCCCTTGGTTTGTTAGTTCATAGAATGAATGAAAACTAAGCCAGTTAGGGTAATCTCAAATCTTTTTAGACTTTTTTAGACCCTTTTTTTATGATGAATAAATTATTCATATAATAAGATATATATTAGTTTTATTCAGAATTAATATATTATTTTATATACCGTATTATTTTCTATACAGTAAAATTTTGTATTTATAAAAAAATTAGAATTTATATAATATAGATCCAAATTTTTTTTCATAAATTTGTTTATGATTATAAAACATAGTAGTTGTTAACAGGGTATTTTTTAGTATTCGTACCTTAGGAGGAATACTAATAATAAATGGAAATTCTAATAAATCAAAATAAATATGATGGAAGTGAAAGAGGAGGAAAGATAAGAGTAGATAAAATTTGATATCAAGCTATATACGAGTCTTTCACATCCTCTTTTTTATAGTTCATTAATTCAATTTCGTTTTATTAAGACTTAAATTCCGTAAAAATCCCTGCCTTCTTTGAAATATCATGAACTGTTCTTGTTGGTTGAGCGCCTTTTTTAAGAAAATCGAGAATAGCAGGAAGATTTAAATAAGTTTGATTAGTTATCGGATCATAAAAACCCACCTTGCTAAGATCTCTTCCTTCTCTTCGGGATCGAACATCAATTGCAACGATTCGGTAAACGGCTCATTGGGATAGATGTATATGAATAATACCCCCCCCTAGAAACGTATAAGAGGTTTTGGCCTCGTACGGCTCGAGAAAAAAAATTCAATGAGTAGAAGTTAACTCTCTGTATAAAATTCAAATAGTAAATTCAAATATTAAATAGATTCATAAAAACATTAAATCAATTAGCCAGTATTGAAACCCTAACTAGTTTTTTCCATACAAAGCATTCGTAACATTCGTACTCTCGTAACTCAAGTTAAATAACTCTCAAATATCTCACCGGAGAATCCTTAAGTACTTTTTTTATTGAGTAGTCTCTAGCCCTTTTTTTGTTTGTCTCATTTTTTATAATCAATTTTGATTCTTCATTCTGATCTAGTTGTTCAAACAATTGAAAACCGGATTTCCTTGTTTCAGGATTCTTTATCCTTACTTTGAATCTTTAGGTTTAGACATGACTTCGGTGATCTTGAATCGTTTTATTAAAAAAGGGCAGCAACAAGCCCCTTATTTTGTTTATGATTTCTTTCTATACAAATAATCATACAAACGCTTGATTCACGCATGATAGACTTTTGATTCAAAGAATTTTACAATTTTAAGAAAATTTCCTTTTCCATTGTAAAATTGCTTGAAAGGACTTTTTTTTTTCAATATAAAAAGACTTACGAAGTTGTTCCAACTTATTGATTCGCACTAACCCTAGATCCTTACCCCTGCGAAAGGAATAAAAACTTTCTATTCTCCTCGAGCTCCATCCTGTACTCTTTTTTATATTCCAAAAAAAATGTAGAACTCTAGTAAAATAGAACACAAAATGTCGAGCCAAGAGCACCTTTATTCCTATATAAAAAGTGGCGGATGAAAAAATCCACAGCAGATCATGTCCTTCAATTCAAGTCGCACGTTGCTTTCTACCACATCGTTTTAAACGAAGTTTTACCATAACATTCCTCTAGTTTGTGTAATTGATTCAATTATGGAATCATGAATAGTCATAGTTCAGTCAGTATATCGTAATCTATATCTATACTTTTTCTTTCTCTATGAATAGAATAGTGAATTTACGCGTAAAGGTTCAGTCAGAATTCAAATGAATCCCATATTAGTTTGAATATAAATCTATATTTATATATATATATAAATATAGATTTTTTTTAATTCGGTTGAAATGATGAAAAATAAGTTTATTCTTCTTTTCATTTCAATATTTTATTCTTAAAAACTATTGGATTTTTAAACAGAAAGAGAAAGATGGTGTACAAAGGCAATAGAAGATTTATTCCGTAATGACTGTACTCTGGGACGGAAGGATTCGAACCTCCGAATAGCGGGACCAAAACCCGTTGCCTTACCGCTTGGCTACGCCCCATTTCGATTTTTATTCAAGACTACTAAAAGAGTAATATTCCTATTGGTTGTTCGTCAATTCAAAATGAAATATAGATTACATTGGTGCTAGAGTTTTAACACGTGTAGATAGCAAATCAAACTTACTTTATTGATCATTACATAGAATTCAATTAAGATATTGTATGAAAATATTATTTCTTTCATTCTCATAAGAGAATGAAAGGATTTTTGATTGAGTAAGTTCAACAAAGTCTTTTTAGACTATCTTTCTTTATTTTTTTCCTTATATAAAAAATATATTAATAACTCAATCAAAATTTAATTATCCACAAGAACACCAATTTTTGTTATGCTTAATCTTAATATAGTTAATTTGATCTGTATTTGTTTTAATTCTGCCCTTTTTTCAAGCACTTGTTTAGTCGCCAAATTGCCGGAGGCCTACGCCTTTTTGAATCCAATCGTAGATGTTATGCCCGTAATACCTCTTTTCTTTCTTCTCTTAGCCTTTGTTTGGCAAGCCGCTGTAAGTTTTCGATGAAATTCTTAATACTGTCTTAAAAAAATTCATGATTTTTATTCTTGCAACAATTCAAAAGATCAAAAAAATCTTGACGTATGAACGAACTCTCAATTCAAACAGTGAATTTTTTTGGTAGGCATACTAAATCTGGATCATTTCTATTTCCTAAATTTTATCCTCTTTTCCCTAAATGAAAGAACCTAATTAGATTTGAGTTCACCAAATAAATATCTAGATGTTGGTATGCAAATCTGTTTGAAGATAAAAGATTCGACTATGTATCTTAATTACAAATGACTTTCTGAAACCTTTTTGTTTTTTTTTTATTGGTATCAAAATTAGATATTTGGTATAAAAATAGAGAATCTATTCTCTTTTTTTTTTTAGTAAGATCTTGGAGATTGTGTAATGCTTACTCTCAAACTTTTGGTATACACTGTAGTTATATTCTTTGTTTCTCTCTTCATATTTGGATTCCTATCTAATGATCCAGGACGTAATCCAGGACGTGAAGAATAAAAAAGAAAGGTTTTTTATTGCTTTATTTAATTAGTGGAAATGGCGAATTTTATTAGGATTTTATCTATTACACACCATCAAAAGGAGAAAGGGAAAGAGAGGGATTCGAACCCTCGGTACGATTAATTCGTACAATGGATTAGCAATCCAACGCTTTAGTCCACTCAGCCATCTCTCCTAATCGAAAAGGGATACTTATTAGGTTCCATTAAATAAAAAAAGGCTTGAAAAAGAAACTTCTCCACTTTATTCTTAAAAAGCTTTCTTTTTTTGTATAGATTATTCTTTATATTATATATATTTTTTCATTTTCTATATTTTATTATATATAAAATTTCTTTTTTATTATATAAATATTTTCTATATTTTATTATATATAAAATTTCTTTTTTATTATATAAATATAGTTATCCTCTATTTATATATATAATATATATATATATTACTATTATATAACTGTTTTTATAGAACTTTCTCAGTAATTCTAGTTACATTAAAAATTTAAATAAAGATTAGATAAAGAAAAGGCGCGAAAGATAAATAGAAATAAATAAAACCACAACAATAGAAATAGAGAATCTTTTTTTATTTTGTCTCGTCAAAACACAAGTAAAAGATCTTTTTTATTTTAATAGCCTGGCCTGGTCAGTCCCCAGCCGGGCCTTTTTTTGTTAAAGTTAAAAAGACTCATCCGATGGATTTTTAAACAAAAAAAGATTTGAAATTGAAAAAAAAAAAAAGTGGAATTGAATCCGCTTTTACTAATTTTATTAAGTCAACGCTAGAATTTTCTTATTTTTTCAGATTTTTTTATTACACCCCCGATTACTTTGTTCGACAAAAGGTTAATTTATATACAATAATTGCATTGTAGCGGGTATAGTTTAGTGGTAAAAGTGTGATTCGTTCCTTTAATCCCTTTAATAGTTAAAGGGTCTCTCGGTTTTATTAATCTTCCGATCAAAAATTTTATTTCTTAAAAGGATTTAGTCCTTTCCCTTTCAATGAAAGATTCAAGGAAGATTATAGATTCTCGTAATTTGTATCCAAAGACTCTAATCAATTGTAAATTTGGATTATGAAATTCCGAAACATAATTTTTGAATTGGATGACTATTTACAATTCAATAAGTATAACAAGAGGATCCATGGATAAAGCTAGAAAAGTTTCTTTCTAATCGTAACTAAATCTTCAGTTCTATTCATTGTTTGGTATAGAAAAAATTGAAGCAAAATAGCTATTAAACGAGAACTTTGGTTTACTAAAGACATCGACATATTATATTGTTTTAGCTCGGTAGAAACCAAATACTTTTCCTAAGGATTCCGTTAATATAGAAATAAAGAACGAAGTAACTAGAAAGATTGTTCGAGTTCACCTGATCTATCTTCTAGAAGGATCATCTAGAAAGCAAAATTTTCTGTGAAAGTACCCAGACGGAAAAAAAAAGCTAACATAGATGTTATGGGTCGAATTTTGATTTCGTTCCCGTCTTTTTTTATTTGGGAATTTATCCATCCATCATAAAGGAGCCGAATGAAACCAAAGTTTCATGTTCGGTTTTGAATTAGAGACGTTAAAAATATAAAAATGATCGATCGACGTCGACTAAAACCCTTAGCCTTCCAAGCTAACGATGCGGGTTCGATTCCCGCTACCCGCTCTAAATTCACAATTGCCCCTTTTTTTATTAGAGACAATTTTCATTTTCTCTATTAGAATTGTCTAATAGCAATTGTGTATTGAATTAACCTCAATACACAATTGCTAAAAAGATTTCGCACATTCTTTTTTTTTTTTTTAACAATTGGAAAGTAAAAAAAAGGGAAAAGCGTCCATTGTCTAATGGATAGGACATAGGTCTTCTAAACCTTTGGTATAGGTTCAAATCCTATTGGACGCAATATCAATATAGATATATTGATATTTATCTATTATTTCCATTTCGATATATTATATAGAATATATTTATATTCTATTTCGAAAAAAGATAAGAAAGAAATATAATAAGAAAGAAATTCTGAATGCTGTAAGATTTAATATTAAACAGATATTAGTTATCTACTTCTTTCTATTATATACTTATATACTTCTATTTATAGAATTGAATTAAAATTAAAGAGTAAAATTGACTAAAGAATCAAAAATTAAGAACGTTTCTTTTTTTATAATTTCTCCTGAAGTAGAAAACGTTCCAGTTGCTCTTGAATACCTTCTTTCAAAAAGCTTTCTGCTTCAGCGGTTAATGTCTTGGTAGAGGCTATGATTTCTTGAAACTCAGGTTTATTCGTTTTTAAGTAAGTGCGTAACTGAACGAGAAATTTTCTTACTTGTCCAATTTCTAATCCATCCAGATAACCATTTGTTCCGGTATAAATGGTCATTATCTGTTCTTCCACTGTGAGAGGGGCTGATTGGGATTGTTTCAGTAGCTCAC